ACCGCGATAGACGGTCCGATACTGAATAAACTAATATCCCCCCTAGATGGAAGAAGATCTTCTTTGAAAAGTAGTTTGGTACCATCTGCTAGAGCTTGAAGAATTCCAAAAGGACCCGCGTATTCAGGTCCAATACGTTGTTGTACTCCCGCAGATATTTGTCTTTCTAACCACACAATTACCAGCACTCCTATTATGATTCCAAATACAGGAGTAAAAATAGGAATAAGTAACCATATGAGCCCATAAACCTCTTTTAAGGATTCCGATCTGGAAAAAGAATTGATAGCTTGTACTTTTATCGTATCAATTATCATTTCAACGATCAACTTCTCCCATAATAATATCTATACTACCTAGTATTGTCATAATATCGGCCAATTTCATTTTTTTAACTAGCTGAGGAAGAATTTGCAAATTGATAAAACCAGGTGGACGAATTTTCCATCTCCAGGGAAAAACACTCCGATCTCCTACCAGAAAAATTCCCAATTCCCCCTTGGGGGCTTCTACTCTCACATAAAGTTCTTGTTTAGACAATTCAAAAGTGGGCGAAGGTTTCTTACTAATGAATCGATAATCAAAATCATTCCATTCAGAATCCTTTGTTTTATCAAAACGCCGTACCTCTAAATTCTCATAGGGCCCTCCGGGAATTCCTTCCAGGGCTTGTTGAATAATTTTGATGGATTCCACCATTTCACCGATTCGGACTAAATAACGGGCTAGTGAATCTCCCTCTTTTTGCCATTGTACTTCCCAATCAAATTCGTCGTAAGACTCATAATGATCAATTTTACGAAGATCCCACGGAATTCCGGAAGCTCGTAGCATTGGTCCCGATAAACCCCAATTTATTGCTTCCTCTCCACTAATAATACCCACCCCTTCAACTCGTTCCAAAAAAATAGGATTACGCGTAATAAGCTTTTGATATTCAGTAACCCCTGTTAAAAAATAATCACAGAAATCCAAGCATTTATCTATCCAGCCATAAGGTAGATCAGCAGCCACCCCTCCGATACGGAAATAATTATGCATCATTCGCATACCTGTGGAAGATTCGAATAGGTCATATATCAATTCCCTCTCTCGGAAAATATAGAAGAAAGGGGTCTGCGCACCGATATCTGCCATAAAAGGGCCAAGCCATAACAAATGAGAAGCTATACGACTCAGTTCTAGCATAATTACTCTAATATAGCTCGCTCTTTTCGGTACTTGGATATTTCCCAACTGTTCTGGTCCATTTACCGTTATTGCCTCTGTAAACATAGTAGCTAAATAATCCCAACGTGTTACATAAGGAAGATATTGTATAATTGTTCGATTTTCCGCAATTTTTTCCATTCCTCTGTGTAAATAACCCAATACGGGTTCACAGTCAATAACATTTTCCCCATCTAGAGTAATGATGAGTCGAAGAACACCGTGCATTGATGGGTGTTGAGGACCCATATTGACTATCATGAGGTCTTTTCTTGTAGTCGGTACAGTCATATATTTTTTCCCCGATTCATTATTCCACGAATTGCTGAAAACCAAATGAAGTTCATTAAAAATAATAATTAATATTTATAATTATTATAAATATTAAATATTATAAAAAAAAAAAAAAAATGAACTTAACGAGTTTTTGGCTCCCGAATATCCAATTGACTAATTAATTCTTTATAGCGTACTCTATTTTTCTTTGACAAATAAGCCAGGAGTCGTTGACGTTTTCCCAGAATTTTGCGTAGACCTCTCTGAGATAAATAGTCTTTTCTGTGCAATTCCAAATGGGAAGTAAGTCTACGTATCTTATTGGTGAAACTGAATACTTGAAATTCAACAGACCCCCTATTTTCTTTTTTTTCTTCTTGCGAAATAACTGAAATGAATAAATTTTTAACCATAACAAAAAATTCTGCGTCCCTTTTTCTTTATTTACATTACAAATATAGATTTTACTAATCAGTAATAATAATGCCAGTCATTTTAATTTGTTATACACAATAATCGGGATTTATTCGTATACTTCTTTTTTTTTAATTCACTTAATTGATAATCTTCTTTAACATTTTTTTTTTTCAATTTTATTCAAATATAGATAAAAAATTTCTAACCTACAAAAGAGAAGAATTTTGACCTAAGATAAGAAGATTATGACGACTCATTACTTACTAGATAGAATTGCTAAGATCAAGGTCAGGTAATCAGTATCATGTACCATAATCTAATATAACAACATAAGGCTGTATATATTTGTTTGTGTTCATATACCATGTCAGAGATGCCGCTTGATCCATGTAATGTAAATGTATCCTCAACTAATTATCAATCGTGGATACATATGTATCCTTGACATAACGAAACGACTACCATTATTGGTATCAAACCAATAGCGATTCATACAAGCAAAATCTTCGAATCGATAATTTGGCCAAAGAAATAATTTGAACTTAATAAATCGATTTGTATCTACATCAAGATGCTTATCCTCATAAAAAAATTGACCACAGCGCTTTACATTGTTCCCATTGCAAAATACTTGATTTCTATCCCCAACATTGACATTTCTTGAATTGAAACAAATGAGAATTCTCAATTCTCTACGACGTCTAGGAGATAAAAAATTATCAGGAACAATAAAATCATAAAAATTATCGTTTCTATTCCCATTTTCATGTCGTGCAATGGATTCATTAAGACCATTCTTATCAACATTTCTTTTTTCTTGGTATCTTCGATTAGTTTGGCGCTTACTCTTATGCACCCGTGAAATAGCTATGGTTTGGTACATGATAAATTGTCCGTCCCATTTTATGGATAGCCGAGCTGGTTCAATAATCAATAGTCCCCTTTTTATCAATTTTGTAAGAGTTGTAGACTTCGGAATCAGCATTACATCCAAACTTATTTCGTCCCTTTGAATAGAGGATATAGCAATTTCCTTTGGATTTCTCAATCTAAGGAGTAGGCAATATACCTTGATATTATTTAGTATTTTTTGATTAAAAGCATTATCCCATTTCAATTGAAAAAGAAAATATCTTTTCAGGAAGAAATCTAGTTCCGCTCCTATCATGGATTTATTTTTATTTTTGCTTTTTTGAATGTATGATCCCCGATAATCTTCTTTAACATTTTTTTTTTTTTTCGATGGATCAGATCCAATATTTTTGTTATTTTGTGCATATGATCCAAGATCTCCTTGGACTGGCTGTTGTTTTTCTTCTTGATTTTGATTCTCAAATTCAAGAGATTTTTTTGGATTATATAATCTATCTTTTTTTTTCTTTTCGTTGATATTTTTACTAATGTTTTTATTTATATTCAATTTAAAAAGAAGTAAATTGATTGGTATGATCCACGGTTGAATCTTATATGTATTATAAAGTGACACAAATTCTGGTAAAAACCAAAGTTCTAGATTTGATATCGGACAATTTAGGATTTCTTCATTCATTCCCATCCAGTCCAAAAATGTTTTTGTTTGATTGGTTGGGCAGATTTGTTTATGAATCGGGGGATTCATAAACACTTTCTTATCCATTTTTTTTTTATCAATTTTATCAATTATTTGATAATAATTAGTCCGAGTCTTAGTATTTTTATTAATGTTGGCGCTGGCCCCGATATCTCTATTTCTCCATTCCTCAATATCGATCTTTTTTCTAAGACAAAAATTAATAGTTCTCCAATCAAAATATTTTCTATCCGGATTTTGATCCCTATCAATAATAGAATCTTCTGGTAGATAGTTACCAAGATCTATATCTTTCGGCAAATAAAAAAGTTCGGGATTATAATTATTGTAATTATAGGAAATCCTTTTTGCCTCGTTTACTTGGAATGGCGACCCATAAATATATGAACCTTTCTTATCTTCATAATTCAGATATTTATTTGATAAAAGATCATATTTGTAGTTTTTTAATTTATCTTTTTGGTTCGGTAATGAATTTACTGCATATGCATAATTGTTTTCTTTCTTGTAATGAATTAATCGGTCTTTTTCATATGAATAAAAATTGGTTGAGTTTTTATTTTGAACCATAAAATTTTGATTGATTCTATTCCGCCAATTTTGCGGTACTAATCTAGACCATCTAGTCTGAGATAAATTGTATTTATAGTGATCATTACCCATTAACCAGCTTTTCCATTCATTCATTTTAAAACCGCTAAGTTTATTATACCTTGATTCGGAATGAAATATTAATATTCCGTGTGTTCCAAAAAAATCTTTTTTTATTCTATCCTTAATAAAAGGAATTGTTCCGTGATATTGAAATAAAAATTTCAAGTAATGCTTGTTGATAACTTGGGCTTGTGATAATTTGTAAAATACATATGCCTGTGACAACGAAGAAAGGTCACAAAAAATCTCCGAATTTTTATTTCTAATATTAGAAATAAACTTTTTTATAGTCGAAATAAAATAAATTGGATTTTGATCAATATCAAATCCTTTTTTATTTGTTTCATCATTGGAATTATCCGTTATTTTGTTTTTTAATTGAAGTAAAATTTTTACATGTATTCTGGGAATATTAATGATACGTAAAAAAATATCTTTGTATATCCTTTCAATAAACAAATAAAAAAAATAGTGATATTTGCGCATTAGTCGAGCACTTCTTCTTTTTAATATCTGCCAAATCTTTTTTGGTGATTCTAATCTTTTATCATCACAATTTGTTTCGTTAGGACTAATGTTTATATACGTAGTTATAAATATATTTTTTTTTTCTTTTGTTATTTTTTCGATTTGATTTCTGATTGTATTTGTCTTATCAGCCAGATCTTTCATCTTTTTTTCTGTCAGTGAATAATTTGTCCAATCCGCAGATCTAATTCGAATGGACGATTCATGATTTATATGATTACTTATTATTGATAGTGATTTTTTTTTTTTTGTATTCGATTCATATACTTCCCTCAATCCAAATAATGGAATTAGACTTACTTTTTTAAGTTCTTTCATTATTCTTTTTATAAATCGAACTATTTTT